ACCAGCGTTTATATATAGATGTAGGAGGATTTGTTTGGGAAGCAATAAGCCCCTTTGACATCTCCTCATCTGCAAAGAATTCTCGACGTGAAAACACAGAGACAAAGGGCTGATCTTTGAATAGGGAAAGGAATGGATCCGCAGGGTCCCAAATGAATTGGCTTGTTCGAAAAAAGCCTTGTTCTTTGGAAGATCTATCTCGTGTCTGGTACTGCATGGTTCCACTCTGCAAGAACTCCGAATCATTCTCTTGAAGCTCATCCTCTTTATGATAAATGATCCGTTTGCCCCGAAATGACCCAGCCCAATAGGGAAATCCCAATTCAGTGGGCCTTTCGATACAATCAAATAGATTGCCATAAGGGCGCCATATTCTAGGAGCCCAAACTATGTGATTGAATAAATCCTCCTCTATCTGTTGCGGATCGAGGGCCCCTTCTTCAAACTCCGATTCGTATTTTTCATATAGAAATCTCTGATCAACGATAGAACAAGATCCATTTTGCATCATATCTAACTGATTCCTTGGTTCGGAACGAAGAAGCAATGTCACTCGATTATTATCAAACTGACTGCAATCTTTTTCTGTCCGTGAGGATCCCGCCAGAGCCAGAGCGCCTTCTACTTCTACTTCTAATAGTAATAATAGTAATAGGCCATGAACTAGATCAGAATCATTCTCAACGAATCCATAAGAAGTGATCCAATTTTTTTCATCGGGTCTGGATGAAGACCAAAGATCTTGAGCGACCGATCCGGCAGAACAACTCAAAAGATAAAGAAGTATCGTTAATTTCTTCATGCTCGTTCCAAGTTCGAAGTACCATTTGTACAAATAAGAATCCCCTCCCTTACATGATTTCTTCTTCATATAGATAGATATAGGATCTATGGGGCAATTACTTAGAAGTACATTTTGTGCAACAGCCCTTCCTATCTGATAGAAAAGGATCCCATGATCCTGAACTGATCTTATCTGGGATCGAAAATGCCAAGTTTTTCTATGAAGAGCTGATCTAATTGTATTAGTTTCTATAATGGATTTCTTCTGTGTAATACTAATTGATAGGGCCTCATTGATAAGTGCTACAAGATCTCGTGCATTGGAACCCATGGTTATGGACCCGAATCCAGTAGTATGGAACATCTTCTTTTCCAAGTGAAATCCCCTAGTATATGAAAGAATGAAAAAGTGCTTTCGTTGTTGTGGAAGAAGAAGCCTTCGTATCTTAATGCATGTATTTAATTTATTCGGAGCTATTAGAGCGGGATCCACTTTTTGGGGAATATGAGTCGAAGCAATAACAAGAATCTTTCCAGTGGAACATCTTTCACTGGAGAGATAGTTCTCTAATAGACCGAGGGATAAGTAATTCGACTCATTCACATGCAGATCATGAATGTTTGGAATCCATATTATGCAAGGAGACATTGCTTTTGCTAATTCGAATTGAAGGGTGATCTCAAATCGGTCTATTTTCGGCGTCATATACATAGTTAGCACATTCGTCATAGTTAGCAGCTCCATATCAATATCAAGGTCATCATCACTATCATCAATACCATCACTATCATCAATACCATCACTATCATCAATATCGTCACTATCATCAATATCGTCACTATCATCAATATCGATATCATCAATAAGATAATCTTTAGGCTTGTCGTCCAGGAACTTGTTCGGAAATACCGTAATGAAAGGAACATAGGAGTTTGTCGCTAGGTATTTGACCAAACAGGATCGTCCAGTTCCTATAGAACCTATCACTAAAATACCTCTAGAAGGGGATAGGGCTAAGCGGAGCGAAAAGGGTTTTCCATGAGGAGATGGGGAATGAAAACTATTAGCCCCACACGAGGTTTGTGAATAAGTGATTGTCTGATAATGAGCAAGGAATATCCGTCTTTCTGCTAAACAGGATCTATTGAACTCATAATTCATTAGATCCTTTTGATGAATGTCAACTAAGTATCGTAAGGAAATTGATCCCGGTTGTTCAATCATTTGATAACCAGAGTCATTCTTTGATAAATGATCACTATGAGTCAGACTCAATAGAATTTGATCAATCCCTTTTTCTGTCGTTAAGGTGGAGAACTGAACCAAGAATTCTCTTTCTTCATCATCAATCGAATCACTGTTCGCGACCCAGAATTCTATTTTCTCATCAATCCAATCACCGTTCACGTTTTTTCTTTTTCTTATCAATGAATAGATCTCTTTACTTGTACGACTTAGATGTCTCGTATTTCTCGAAAAAATGATTCGATTGATGGGATTTGGTATGATACTTACAAGATCGATGAGATTGATCTTCCAATATTTATTCTTAGAACGTATTGATTTGACCCCATAAGCGGGACCACCACCCAATAGCATGTTGCCACCAGAAGCAGAACCCCGTATTTCTTCCAGAGAATCTCCTAATTGTTCCAGAACAACTAGAAAGAGATTTTTTAACCAGAAAGAATTCAGTTCAGATGTAGGATACCTATC